TTTGAATTAGGAATTCCAGGTACAAATATACAAATACAAGTGGTCTTTAACCACACATACATATGATTATATATGTATTACCATAATGTAATACGATAAAGAAGGAGGATTTAAAATGCGAGATCTAAAAACATATCTTTCCGTAGCACCGGTACTAAGTACTCTCTGGTTCGGTTCTTTAGCGGGTTTATTGATAGAGATCAATCGTTTCTTCCCGGATGCGTTAACATTCCCTTTTTTTTAATTCTAGTTATTGGCGCGGGACGGGGCGAGAAAGATTAGATCGAGATACAATCAAATATCTGTGACTACTCTCTCGCCCCCCCTTTTTTTTGAGTTTTTTTTAGAATTCTAAATTATAATTATATAAGAATTAGATAAAATAAATAAGAAAGGTAGAACGAAAAAAGTGGATTCAACCCCACCGAAACTCGTGTTCAAGCTACAATTAAATTACTAGTAGAGCGAAAAGAGAAATGTGGCTGGAACAACAGTATCCTACAAGATACTTAAAGAAAATACCGTACTCCGATTTGATTCTAAATAGAGTTAGAAATCGTTGTATTACTTATTCTTATTATTTACAATAAATCTATATTGATTAAATCTATATTGATTTACTATATTGATTCCAACGAAATCTTTCAGAATTTGGTTTTGAGTTAGCAACTTTTATTTATTTATTTTTTTTTTTCATTCCTTTCTTCTTCGCTTTTGATTGGAAAATAGAAAAGTTGGGTGAATTAAAAACTCAAAGGAGGTTCATGGCCAAGAGTAAAGATGTCCGAGTAACGATTATTTTGGAATGTACCAGTTGTGTTCGAAACGGCGTTAATAAGCAATCAACGGGCATTTCCAGGTATATTACTCAAAAAAATCGACACAACACGCCTAGTCGACTGGAATTGAAGAAATTCTGTCACTATTGTTACAAACATACAATTCACGGGGAGATAAAGAAATAAATCGAATCAAGTGCTCGTATGTCACCCCTTCTCGAGAATATGAAAATATTACATTTAGGTATATAATAGATTAAGTATATAATTAGTTATATATATCATAATTTTATTTATATGCATATTTTATTTATATAATATTCTATTTTTATTTATATAATAGAATATATTATTAATATTATTACATATATTAAAATTTATATTATATCTAGTTAATAACTAAATTTTTTTTAATAACTAAATAATAAGAATAAACTAAAATAATAAGAATAAACTAAACAATAATAAAATAAACAAACCAAATCCTATTTCTTATATTAATTCTATAATTTGAATTTTATCCGATCAAAATAAGATTTTAGAAATAGAGAATTTTAGAAATAGAGATAGGATTCTTTTTAGAAATAAGGAATAAAGAAATCATGGATAAATCCAAGCGGGTCTTTCTAAAATCCAAGCGATCTTTTCGTAGGCGTTTGCCCCCGATCCAATCGGGGGATCGAATTGATTATAGAAACATGAGTTTAATTAGTCGATTTATTAGTGAACAAGGAAAAATATTATCTAGGCGAGTAAATAGATTGACCTTAAAACAACAACGATTAATTACTATTGCTATAAAACAAGCTCGTATTTTATCTTCGTTACCCTTTCTTAATAATGAGAAACAATTTGAAAGAAGCGAGTCGACCGCTAGAACTACTGCTCTTAGAACCAGAAATAAATAGGCTTACCCCTTCAATTGATTCAAAATTATCAAATGCAGACTGATGCTTTATTCAAAAAATCTGATAATTAAAATTGGTGTGTCGTAATAAAAAATAAATAAAGAAAAGAATCCGATTGGGGAAGAAAAAGAAATATTTTTTTATTGAGCGTCTTCGCTCATCTTGTTTTGATGACCTTATCATAATTTTTTTATCATATTAATTTCTACTCTACCTTCCCCGAGTTCATTCTCGAGGGAACCCCATTTAAAGCATTTCGTTGGATTCCTTCGGACCTCCTTATTTTATAATCTCGTTGGAAATCATATAAAGACAATTCCTATTTGAGATAGCTATTTGTGCAAGTATTTTACGATTCAGAAGCAACTGTTTCTTGTACAGATTGTGTATTAATATACTATAACTATAGGATACTCCCATTCCGCGAATTACTGCATTTATTCGAGTGATCCACAAACGACGAAAATCTCTTTTTTTCCTATCTCTATCCCGATGAGCCGAAACCAAAGCTCTTATTCTTTGTTGAGTAATAGTTCGAGTAAGTCTTGAATGAGCCCCTCGAAAGCTTGATGCAAATAAACTGATTTTTTTTCGACGTCTCCGAGCTATATATCCCCGTTTAATTCTGGTCATTGAATAAAAGAAATTTTGATGAATAACTAATTCTTTCTTTCAGTTATTCTTTTCTATTCTATTAATAACAAAACGGATTCTTCCAATGTATAAAATAAAAATTCTAATGGCTTTTGCTACTATAACCGTCCCGACCACGATTTTTCCTTTTTTCTAGGCATTTCATTTCGCCTTACAATAAGAAATTGTATTGATACTAGGTATCAAAAAAAGCATATTAACTAAAATAAAGGAGTAAATAGAAATGGATAAATAAATAGTGGGTTCCATCGTTTCTATGGTTACTTCTTAAACGGTGAGGCCCTCTCTATACACCGGAGCGCACGCATTCCTTCATTTAATTGGTAACTTGTACAGTTCACACTCTTCGGCTCTACTCATAAATTTTCCAGTAATAGATCTTTCACAACGAGATCTATCTTATACAGTAACGGTATGTAAGTATGAGGATTAATTGGGTAGCTGACCCTGTTAGTCCGTTCTTTGCAAGAGTCGAAGCATAATCTTTCTGCTTTTTAAATAGGATTTTCCCCGCTTAATGGATAAGCATTTGCTACCAATGGGGCATTTTTCTCATCTTAAATTCCAAGATTGGATTTGCACCAATGGAAACCATAAATTTCATACACAATACAATAGAAGGATATGGTAGATCTTTTAGATAGTGAACGGAAGAACCCCATTCTATTCACTGGTACTGATCGTTGATACTGAAAAAATTGTTTTTTTCTCAGCTCATGATCTGAACAAGTCGCACATACACCCTAGTACATGTTCCTCGGCGCTGAGGACATCCCCCAAGAGCAGGGGATTTCGTGACATTTCTAATTGGCTGTCTTGCATTTCTAATAAGTTGTTTAATAGTTGGCATACTGAATCATATACATAATAGACTGGTTTAGATCGATCCTAACCAGATGATTCTGAATTCCTTCTTTTTCTATTTATTTCTATTTAATAGATTAATAAAATAGTAACCCCTTAGGCTTAAGTTAAGAAGGAAAAGAATAAGAGGGATTAAATCAATCTTAATTAAATTGTGGATTGGTGTTAAATCGTTGCTATTGCTATTTGTTATTTAACCGCTACAAGATCCACAATTCCATGAGCTTGGGCTTCTGTTGCTGACATAAAAACATCTCTTTCCATGTCTTCGGATACAACCCATAGGGGCTTGCCCGTTCTTTGTACATAAACCCTTGTGAGGCTTTCGCGAAGTTTCAGTAGTTCTTCCGCTTCCCGGACAAATTCTCCCGTTTGTGCCTCATAAAAAGAAGAAGCAGGTTGATGGATCATTACCCTGATGATATAACATAATAAAAGGTTCTTCTAACTCACATAATGAGGCGAGAAGAATAGCTAAAGAATAATAAGAAAAAAAAAGATAGAATTGAACAACCGTACGGGCATTTTTTGCGCATTGCATACGGCTTTACAATGGAATTATCTTTGTTTTTTCTTTCATCGAAAAAAAGAGAAAATATAGAGTATATTAGACCCAGATCAATAAATAATCCAATTACCACCCTTCTTTTTTTTTCGGAAAAGTTCAAAAATACTATGATGGCTCCGTTGCTTTATATATTTATTTCGTCTGTGATTCAGCAATCCCAAAGTTTCTTTAAAAAAAGAAAGCAAAAAAGAGTCTTTTTTTTTTTTCGTACTCTTTTATATTTTATATATAATATAAATATTGTTAATAGCCTCTGGTGTGAAAAGAAAAAAAAGTTTGTGACGCTGAGATGGGCCCCCGACAGCTAAGATAAAATAGGAAATGCCCCTTCTCTCATACTACTCTTTCGATACCTAATCTAATATTTTGAAAAAAAAAGAATAAAAAAAATTCATATCGAATTCGAAGTGCCATGCTATTATTACTTACTAATTCATATTTCATATGGCGAAGGCATAGTCTTCTTTTTTCTTTCCATCAAATAATCAATAAAAAAAAACTCATTGGCGCCGAGCGTGAGGGAATGCTAGACGTTTGGTAATTTCTCCTCCGGCCAGGAGAAAAGATGCCATTGAAGCGGCCAATCCTATGCATATCGTATGCACATCTGGTTGCACAAATTGCATAGTATCATAAATAGCTACGCCGGGTACTACCCATCCGCCGGGAGAGTTTATAAACAAATACAGATCTTTGGTATCATTCTCTATACTGAGATATACCATAAGACCAATAAGTTGATTCGAGATCTCGCTATCAACCACTTGGCCTAAAAAAAGTAATCTTTCTCGATAAAGTCGGTTGATTAGGATAAAATTGTATCCCTTAGTAGCCGTACAGGCACCTTTTGATGCATACGGTTCAACAAAAATTGCGAACAAAATCAATGTGTAGATTCCAGCCATTCTTCGTTTTTTCTAGTGGGCCTTTTCTAACTTCTAATTTCTAATCAAGGGGCTTTTTCTTACATTTTTAAAATAAAATGAAATTCAAAATGAAATTAAAGAAAGATAGGTTTTGGCCCGTTTTCCTATAATATAGAAAAAATTCGCTAAACTTATCGCACAAACTTTTCATTGATCTATTTTTTTTCATTGGGATTCAATCCAAATCACGATGTAATTTTCTTGTTCCTGAATGGGTTTCATCAATTTTGTATTCCATTTTTTTAGGTTTATGCTCTACTCCGAGTAAAGATCTGCCCAATTTTTATTTGCGCATATAGGACAAATGACCCAATACCACGTCTTTTTGCTATGATTTTTTTTTTACTAAAAAAAAAAAAATTCCTTCAAATATTCAACGTATTTCTCATATTATTCGATTGATTAACAGTTTGAAATCGCTCTTATTTCTATTTTTTATTTTAATTCTATTTTTTATTTTAAAATAAAAAGATTTATGATTATGATATAGGTGGTAATCATAAATATATTACCAATTGGGTTTTTTCTAAACGGAGCCTGGATGCTTCATTTTATCGGTCCAACCAAGTCAACCATAAATCATTCTAATTGAAAATATTAATCTGGATACCCCCCCCAAAAAATGAAATGGATCTCTAATTGCACTTCATTAAACTTCACGCTACAAATTTTTGATAATTCAATCAATCTTTTTTGGGCGAAACAGAGGATATCTCGATCGGGCGAGAGAACGGGGGAATCCCATATGACCCAATATATTTGACAAGTCGCACTATACGTCAACCCAAACTGCATCTTCGTCCCCCGGACTTCGAAAAGGAACTTTTGGAACACCAATAGGCATTAAAGGAAAGAAAAAGAATTCAATACTATATTTCACTTTGATGTGGAAGCGTAATAACGGTCTTAATAATATCGGCCTTTATCATATTTTATACATAGATAGAATAAGGCCATAAAATAAAGAAAGACAGAATGAATGAAAGAGAATTCTTACCAATAGGTCCTTTGAATAATGAACAAATAGGGATGCGTTCATTCATAAAAAATAGGATCAACCCCCATTGCGTATTGATACTTATCGGGTATAGAATAGATCTGCTTCTCTTTTTTCTTCTGAGCCGAATTCTTCCCTTAATTACTAATGGAATAGCACAAATATGAATCCTTTCTCCGAAAGAATCCACCAAAAGGGGGAGGTATTCCAATGCAATAAAGTTACATAGTGTCTATTTTTCGTTGATAAAGGGGTATTTCCATGGGTTTGCCTTGGTATCGTGTTCATACTGTCGTATTGAATGATCCCGGTCGCTTGCTTTCTGTTCATATAATGCATACGGCTCTGGTTGCTGGTTGGGCCGGTTCAATGGCTCTATATGAATTAGCCGTTTTTGATCCCTCCGATCCTGTTCTTGATCCAATGTGGAGACAAGGTATGTTTGTTATACCCTTCATGACTCGTTTAGGAATAACCAATTCATGGGGTGGTTGGAGTATTACAGGGGGGACTATAACAAATCCGGGTATTTGGAGTTACGAAGGTGTGGCCGGGGCACATATTGGGTTCTCTGGCTTGTGCTTCTTGGCAGCTATCTGGCATTGGGTATATTGGGATCTAGAAATTTTTTGTGATGAGCGCACAGGAAAACCTTCTTTGGATTTGCCCAAGATTTTTGGAATTCATTTATTTCTCTCAGGAGTGGCTTGCTTTGGCTTTGGCGCATTTCATGTAACAGGATTGTATGGTCCTGGAATATGGGTGTCTGACCCTTATGGACTAACTGGCAAGGTACAACCTGTAAATCCGGCGTGGGGCGTGGAAGGTTTTGATCCTTTTGTTCCGGGAGGAATAGCCTCTCATCATATTGCAGCAGGGACATTGGGCATATTAGCGGGCTTATTCCATCTTAGTGTCCGTCCGCCCCAACGTTTATACAAAGGATTACGTATGGGAAATATTGAAACCGTCCTTTCCAGTAGTATAGCTGCTGTCTTTTTTGCAGCTTTTGTTGTTGCCGGAACGATGTGGTATGGTTCAGCAACTACCCCCATCGAATTATTTGGTCCTACTCGTTATCAATGGGATCAAGGATACTTCCAGCAAGAAATATATCGAAGGATTACTGCTGGGTTAGCCGAAAATCAAAGTTTATCAGAAGCTTGGTCTAAAATTCCTGAAAAATTAGCTTTTTATGATTACATTGGCAATAATCCGGCAAAAGGAGGATTGTTCAGAGCGGGTTCAATGGACAACGGGGATGGAATAGCCGTTGGTTGGTTAGGGCACCCTATCTTTAGAGATAAAGAAGGGCGTGAACTTTTTGTACGTCGTATGCCTACTTTTTTTGAAACATTTCCGGTTGTTTTGGTAGACGGAGACGGAATTGTTAGAGCGGATGTCCCTTTTAGAAGGGCAGAATCAAAATATAGTGTCGAACAAGTAGGTGTAACTGTTGAGTTCTATGGCGGCGAACTCAATGGAGTGAGTTATAGTGATCCTGCTACTGTGAAAAAATATGCTAGACGTGCTCAATTGGGTGAAATTTTTGAATTAGATCGTGCTACTTTGAAATCCGACGGCGTTTTTCGTAGCAGTCCAAGGGGTTGGTTTACTTTTGGGCATGCTTCGTTTGCTTTGCTTTTCTTCTTCGGACACATTTGGCATGGTGCTAGAACCCTGTTCCGAGATGTTTTTGCCGGTATTGATCCAGATTTGGATACTCAAGTGGAATTTGGAGCATTCCAAAAACTTGGAGATCCAACTACAAGAAGACAAGTAATCTGATGCAAGATTGCTTTGTTATTTTTCGCTTCTATTTTCTATTTGTGATTTGACATAGGCTGCTGGAAAAATCTTGATTAAAATCGCTGCCTTTTCTTTGATTCTTGTTCTTTCTTTATTTTATTCGGGAGATGATTCCAAATAAACAGGTACGGAAGCTATAATTGTAAACCACGATCGAGTTTATGGAAGCATTGGTTTATACATTCCTCTTAGTATCTACTCTAGGGATAATTTTTTTCGCTATTTTTTTTCGAGAACCGCCTAAAATTCAAACTAAAAAATGAAATGATTTTTCATTATCTCAATTGAAGTAATGAGCCCCCCAATATTATATTTGGAGGCTCATTACTTCAATTAGTCCCCGTGTTCCTCGAATGGATCTCTTAATTGTTGAGAGGGTTGCCCAAAGGCAGTATATAAGGCGTACCCAGTAAAACTTACAAGTAAACCAGATATAGAGATGGCGACTAGGGTTGCTGTTTCCATTATTATATAATTTCAAGATCACAATGGATCTATGATAAGATCGTTTATTTACAGCGGAATGATATACAAAGTCAACAGGTCTCACTGAGTACAAAATAAGATTTATGGCTACAAAAACCGTTGAGGGTAGTTCTAGATCTCGTCCAAGACAAACTGGTATAGGGGAGCTTTTGAAACCATTGAATTCGGAATATGGTAAGGTAGCTCCTGGCTGGGGAACGACTCCTTTGATGGGTGTCGCAATGGCTTTATTTGCGATATTCTTATCTATTATTTTGGAGATTTATAATTCGTCCGTTTTACTGGATGGAATTTCACTGAATTAGATTCACAAGAACCACGAAGCCTCGCTTTTCAATACAAAAAGTGAAACTTTTAGTTCTCGAATTTTTTTTTTAGCCCATTCTATTTCGGTAGTTCGACCGCGAAATTTATTTGTTTCTGTATTTCCGGAATATGAGTGTGTGACTTGTTATAATTGATCCTATTGATAGTACAGAAAATGAGTCTGTCATCTTAATCGAGATAGTTTTATCCCGTTGGATAGTTTTTCTAGTATCTGGAGCACGGAATATATGAAGTAGATCAAAAAGTAAAAGTAGTTGAACTATGATTCATACTTAATATTCAAACCTCGCGGCCGGACTCAAAAAAAATACAAAGAGTTATATTATTTATAAATCTTATAAATCGAAAGATTTTTTATTCTTTCAAACTCTCATTTAGTTTATGCTTATTTTGATCAAAGAACAAACCTTTCTTTTCTCTTTGTATTTTTTTTTTATTATATCTATTCTATTCATTGAATAAGTGATGATCCAATGGTTCTTACTCAAAGAATCTTTGGGCTTAGTTTGAAGGTTTTATTGAATCATCGCGGTTCGGGTATGAATCTGAAGTTTCAATTGATTCATAGGGTCTTAACAAGAGAATTCCTATCAAAAATAAAGAAAACAAAAATAAAGCCACACAAATAACAAATCAAAGCAAAGAAAAAGAGTAGGTAAATAGAAGATTCAAGAGGCCCGTAACGATTAACATAAAGACGAATGCGCCGACTTGATTTTTTGGCATTATAATTACAACTACAAAAAAGAGCTTTCGGATTTTGACTCTTTTGTGTCTTCAGATAAAATTGAATGAAAAGATTAAGAAGTTTCAAACTTTCTATTCCATATCCGTTTCAGCTATTACTTGGGTGTTTTTGTTTGAGCTGTACGAGATGAAATTCTCATATACGGTTCTCAGGGGGGGAGTCCTCTTGGTTTACCTATCTCAATAAAGTCTATGATTGGTTCGAAGAGCGCCTCGAGATTCAGGCGATTGCAGATGATATAACTAGTAAATATGTTCCTCCTCATGTTAACATATTTTATTGTCTAGGAGGAATTACGCTTACTTGTTTTTTGGTACAAGTAGCTACAGGATTTGCTATGACTTTTTACTATCGTCCAACCGTTACTGAGGCTTTTGCTTCTGTTCAATACATAATGACTGAAGCTAATTTTGGTTGGTTAATCCGATCAGTTCATCGATGGTCGGCAAGTATGATGGTCTTAATGATGATCCTGCACGTATTTCGTGTCTATCTCACTGGTGGTTTTAAAAAACCTCGCGAATTAACTTGGGTTACAGGCGTGGTTCTGGGTGTGTTGACCGCATCTTTTGGCGTAACAGGTTATTCCTTACCTCGGGACCAAATTGGTTATTGGGCAGTCAAAATCGTAACAGGCGTTCCGGACGCTATTCCGGTAATAGGATCGCCCTTGGTAGAGTTATTACGTGGAAGTGCTAGTGTGGGACAATCCACTTTGACCCGTTTTTATAGTTTACACACTTTTGTATTACCCCTTCTTACTGCTGTATTTATGTTAATGCATTTCCTAATGATACGTAAGCAAGGCATTTCTGGTCCTTTATAGAGAATCTAGACCATAGCTATATTGTAACCAATAATTTATCTTATTACTTGGGGGAGGAACAATAGTATTTCATTGCTACAAATATGGATTATTGAAAAAAAAAAATAA